ACTTTCATTTTGATTTAATTAATATATTAATTAATATAATAAGTTTTATCTTTTCTCCTACCTTCAGAAAAAAAAGCATGTCCACTGTTATTAGATAGTCGAATTTTCTGAAAGGTAACTATCCCGCTTTCATATAAAAATTTATATAGAATCTTTGAAAAAGACTTTTTTTCATACTTCATAAAAAAGAAAAAGACTTACTGTCTTTAGGATCTGATGCTACACCGCTGCTCAATACCTTAGGGGATCCACTCTATTACATAAGTAGATTCCTAAGATTTATCTCATATTATGATATAAATAAACAGCTCTTGTTGTATCGGTCCAAAACCTTTCCAATTGATCTTTACGGTGCTTCTTCTATCAATTAAATCTTTTTTTATCCATAGAAAAGAAAGTATTTAGGCATATCTAGTCTTCACTTCATATTTTGATCTATGAAGTTTATTTATTTGCTACAGCTGATAAAAAATCGTTTTGGACGATGCTTATGTAGAAAGCCCTTTTTTTGTGTTTCTAGTATTTCATTGACTAGCTGTTCGTTCTTTTTTCTATAGTGGAGATAGTCGCACGTAATGACAGATCACAGCCATATTATTAAAAGCTTGTGGTAAAAAGGGGTTTCGTTCTAATGCCCGAAAATAATATTCTAAAGCTTTGGTATGTTCCCCATTACTTGTGTGGATAAGGCCTATATTATAGAGTATATAACTTCGATCATAGGGGTCAATTTCTAGTCGCATAGCTTCATAATAATTCTGTAATGCTTCCGCATAATTTCCTTCAGATTGAGCCGACATCCGTTACGGTCGTCATTCGCTTTAACGAATTCTCCGTTTCAGAACCGTATGTGAGATTTTCATCTCATACGGCTCCTCCTTTAGGTGCATAATGAAAATAATATATGGAAAAATGTGATGTCATTATGAACTAAGCGGGGCTAATGTTTTTACAAGAAATCCCTAGCCAACCTTCTTGCAAAAGATCTTTTCTTACTACCAAGTGGGTTCATGCTAGATAAAAATAAAAAAGTAAACTCTAAAAATTTCTTTGTTCTCAACGCCCCTAAATTTCCAGGAATTAGTCACTTCAACAGTCTTCAATGGTTATACGGGTATCCAAAGTACGAACGAGATGGATGTTTATTGTTCCAACCATTTTAATTAGTCCCAATCCCAAAGAAGACGAAGAAAGAAAGGGAATCATTTTGAAGAAAGTTTTCGTGTTGTTGATTTCTCGGCGTAGTGCTTCTTCCCCTATGCCTCCTATTCGTATATTGTATTAGTGTAGTAGGATTGATCTGTAATACGGGAACCATAGGTAAAAAACCTTTTGCTCAATACTAGAATTCACAATTGAAGCATCTAAGGCTGCATTAATCGTGGATACATGACAGAAGGGATTGCTTTTTTTATATTATAAACTTCACCTTCAAAAGCGTAAATTTTTTTCAATACTCGTTTTTCTTTCTATTCCAAATCAGCGAGAAATAAAAAAAAATAATGATAATCAAATCGCACCATCTCTGTAATAAGTAAATGCCTCTTTTTCTCCGGAAGTTGTCGGAATGACTCGTAATAAGATATCGGCTACAATTGTAAAGGTTTTATCAATAAAATTTCCATTTATACGCGATCTTGGCATAGGTAGTAATCCATTCTATAACTCTTTTTATTTCCTTTACCTTTTCTTTTGTGAGAAAATTTTCTCACAAACAAAGGAGTTGTATAGTACGAACTAACATAAAAGCGGACTCATTAAAAAAAACCTTCTATCTACTTCAAATTTTTCCGGCCAAAAAAGGGTTTCTATTAACCATAATCTAAAAAACGATGAATAACTCGCTATTCACCCAGGTACTCAGACATAATCCTGATGTCGGAGAGATGGCCGAGTGGTTGAAGGCGTAACATTGGAACTGTTATGTAGACTTTTGTTTACCGAGGGTTCGAATCCCTCTCTTTCCGTACTTTCAACTAATTCACAAATCTTACGTGATTGACCACAATGTATCAAATCAAATAAAAAAGAATAGATATAAAATCTACCTTGTTTTGATTTTGAAATAGATTCTCTATTCCGAATATCTTTGATATGGAAAATAGCAAACAAGGGATCCAAATCTCTCTACCAATCTATGATACATGAATAGGAAAAAGATTCCCCAACAAAATCCTCTACCTCGTGCCTTTTTATTTTTAATCAAAAAAGAGGGAAAAGGGGAGTTGGCCGAACTCTTGTTTTGAGTTATTTTTTTTTACTTAAGTTAGGTTTATTAAGTCTGTCGAGAGTAATATTCTACGACAAGCAATTCATTTATTTTCAAACCGACGCATTTCCTATCTATTATTTGATTGACTAATCCTTCATATTGGAATGTGTGAAGAGTCAGATGATTTGGCAATTCCTCAGGAGCAGATGAATCAAGAAGATTTTGAACCAAAGTTCTAGAGTTTTGTTCATCCTTCACTGTAATAATATCTCGGGGTTTGCAGCGATAACTTGGTATATCAACTATACGACCATTAACTAAAATATGTCCATGGTTAACTAATTGGCGTGCTTGAGGAATAGTCAAAGCCATACCCAATCGAAAAAGGATGTTATCCAAACGCATTTCAAGTAATTGTAGTAAAACTTGACCTGTTGACCCCTTGGCTTTTCCGGCGATACGAACATATTTAAGTAATTGGCGTTCTGTAAGACCATAATGAAAACGCAATTTTTGTTTTTCTTCTAACCGAATACGATATTGAGATTTTTTTCCGGAGCGTGATTGGTTTCTAAGATCGCTTCCTGCCTTAGGCCTTTTACTAGTTAGTCCCGGTAAAGCCCCCAGACGGCGTATTTTTTTAAAACGAGGCCCTCGGTAACGTGACATAAAGACTCCTTTTTTTATTGAAATTGTACAAAACTAAACAAAATTAAAACTGAACTAAATGATAATGATAAATGACGTGAAATCCACTCCACTCCAATAAACTATTGGAATACAAAGAGTAAGAAGATATATTCTTCTCACTATACCAATTTTTTTTATTGTATATACAATATATAAATCAAATAAATCAAAAAAAAATTTCCTTTATTTTCTTGATTTATTTTGCAAAGATCTAACTCTTTTACCCAATATATATTCCTATATGGACGTTTATATGACATAATATAATATGGAGTGGTAACTCTTGGAAAAAGGTGCAAGAAGTCTTTTCAATCTTCTTTGATTTTGAAAGTACATTTAAAATCATGTAAAAAAACGAAAAAAAGGGAAAAGCCGGCTATCGGAATCGAACCGATGACCATCGCATTACAAATGCGATGCTCTAACCTCTGAGCTAAGCGGGCTCAAATAAAATAGCGCATGCATACAAATTCACTAAACTACTAGTTTGTATGAAGTAACTATTCTATTCAGATTTTTCCTTATCTATTTAGAATTAATCATATTCTAGAACAGAATATAGCTCAAATAAATAGTAAGTATCATTAAATATAAATAAATAAAACATAACCTTAATTAATAGAATATAGCAGTATATCGACTTTCTCATTTTGATTTCATTAGTTTCTAAATAAGAAAATCTGAATTAGATCAGAAATCTTTTTTTTTTTAAGTTAAATGATATCTGATTTGAAATTCTTGTTTTTTTTGTTCTAACCTCATGCTATTATTATTATTTTAGACTTTTTTTAGTTTATTTCTAATATTATATTATATAATTATTCGAATTAATATTCGAATAGAATTTTTTATAATTATTCAGATTTCAAATCTATGAAGTAGACTTATAATCTTTTTCCATTGTACATTGTAGAATTCTAAGTTTCAATAATAATCATCAATTTCTTTTCATGAAAGTTCAAAAAAAAGAATTGACCGTTCGACTATTTATTACAATTTAAGACAAAGATGAGAAAAGGCAGAACATATATATGTTATGTAATATATAACCATATTGAATTGCAAATACAAAGATGATATAATCTTTGTTGATTAGACTAAATCAATATGGATGGGTCTAAAAAAAATGAAAGAAGATACCAAAGAAATAAAATAACTATCTATATGTAATGAATTCCAAGGTTTCGGCATAAGAAAAAGTGGAAAGACATCATAAGGAGATCCTAATAAAAAGGGGATATGGCGGAATTGGTAGACGCTACGGACTTAATTGGATTGAGCCTTGGTATGGAAACCTACTAAGTGATAACTTTCAAATTCAGAGAAACCCTGGAATTAACAATGGGCAATCCTGAGCCAAATCCTGGTTTATGCGAACAAACCGGAGTTTAGAAAACGAGAAAAAAGGGATAGGTGCAGAGACTCAATGGAAGCTGTTCTAACAAATGGAGTTCACTACCTTGTGTTGATATTGTGTTGATAAAGGAATCCTTCGATCGAAACTTCAAATCAAAAAGGATGAAGGAGAAAAACCTATATTGTCTAACTATAGGTAACACAAAAGATCTCAAAAATGACGACCTGAATCTCGATTTCTATTTTGTTTATAAACAAAATAGAAATGTTGTGAATCAATTAGAAGTTTAAGAAAAAATCAACTATTCATTGAATCAAATGATTCACTTCATAGTCTGATAGATCCTTGGTGGAACTTATTAATCGGACGAGAATAAAGATAGAGTCCCATTCTACATGTCAATACTGACAACAATGAAATTTATAGTAAGATGAAAATCCGTTGACTTTTAAAATCGTGAGGGTTCAAGTCCCTCTATCCCCAACTCTACTCCCCAAAAGAGAGAGTCTGTTTAACACCTTACCTTTTTTTTAGTTATTCAAGAATTCATTATTTTTTTTCATTCATCCTACGCTTTTACAAACTACAATTTAGTTTCTGATTAGATACAAGTCTTGTGGGATATATCATACACGTACAAATGAGAAAGAAATATCGATTTGAATGATTTAGAATCTATATCATTTTTCATTTTCAAACTTAGAAAGTCTTCGTTTATTTAGAAGATCCAAGAAATTCCCG